ATTGAATCGTAATAAAGTTCCAATGAAAAATACCAAATTGAAGAGACTGTCAGAATTTTTCTAGGACCAATAAATTAAGAAATTCTGATTTTACTGTTATACAATTCACTGGTATGAATAGAGCAAAAGAGAAAATAAAAAGTTAATCCTATATAGTTTTATAGAACCTTTCTTTATTATTTTTTTTATTTACTTTTATTTACTTATTTTATCATTCATTTTATTTAGTTTGATTAGAGTTAAACTCCTTAAAAACCTCCGCTTTCTTTAAAATATCCTGCACCGTTTCTGTAGGTTGAGCACCTTTCTCAAGGAAATATAAAATAACAGGAACATTTAAATAAGTTTGATTCTTTATCGGATCATAAAAACCCACTTTCCGAAGATCTCGTCCTTCTCTTCGGGACCGAACATCAATTGCAACGATTCGATAGACGGCTCATTGGGATAGATGTAAAAAAGAACCCCCCCCTAGAAACGTATAGGAAGTTTTCTCCTCGTACGGCTCGTTAAAAATGATTCTAAGTTCTACTTATTACATACAATCACAAATGGGGCTAGAAAATGGTTAAATCAATTAGATTCTGGTTTAACTCCCCCTTTTTTTGTTACTTCCTTAAAAAAACCATTTGTACTTATAACTCAAGTTAGATAACTCTCAAACGGCTCAAAGTCAAATATTTAAGCATTTCATTTCTTGAGTGGTCTTTAAACCCCCTTTTTTGTTTCTTTCGTTTCAAATCTATTTGCATTTTTATTATGGTCCAATTATGGAAACAATGGAAAAGATCTTTTCTTGTTTTGGGATCCTTTTAATCTTTGTTTTAAATCATTGGGTTTAGACATAACTTCGGCAATTCTTAATCCTTTCAAAATGGCAGCAACATACCCTTTTTTGCGATTTTTTTCTAATAAAGAATTATAGATAGTTATAGATAGAAAGGGTTGATTCTCATATGATACACTTTGTATGGAAAGAATTTTTGCAATTCCAATCAATTTTCTTTTAGATTGGAAACGTGAAACCCTTTCGATTTCTCTATCAACGATATACTTACGAAGTTGTTACAATTTATTGATTGGCATTAACCATAGACCTTTGCCCCTGAGAAAGGAATCAATACTTTCTACTCGAGCTCCATCATGGACTATTTCCATTACAACCCAATGGGGTTTGTAGTGAAACAGAAGAAATGATGTCGAGTCAAGAGCACCTTCATTCTTAGATAAAATGGTGGATGTAAAAATCCACAACGGATCGTGTCTTTCAAGTCGCACGTTGCTTTCTACCACATCGTTTCAAACGAAGTTTTACCATAACATTTCTCTCTAATTGGGAACCGGTATGGAATTGATTCCATTATGGAATCGTGAATAATCATTGGTTCATTCGCTACATATACATAGTACTCTATCACTTTGCTTCTAGATAGATGGCTATCAATTTTTCTGAAGAGGTTTTTCAACGTAACCCCAATTTTAGTGTTTTTATTCTATTATTTGTATTGTATAATATAAATACAATATATAAATACAATATTTTTTTTTTATCAAAATTATTCGATTCTAAAATAGAATTAAAATAGAATCTAAAATAGAAATATATAAATAAAAAAGGGAATCAATTCCAATTTTGCGTTTATTTTTATGAATTATGAAATGAATAAAAAAGACTAATGGAAGGGAAGATTTGATCCCTTATTGTTTCGATTCTTATTTTATAAAATAGCTACAAAGAAGAGTCCCGATTTCTATCTATCAGATAGATTAAACAATTGGTACTCTTATAAATAAATATAGTTAACTATTGAAATTGGCTTTTTTTATTTAATAGATCATAAAATTTTTTGTTTCACAACATAAAATAACTCGCACTGAAATAAAGTATAGGAGCATAGAATAATACTAATATACACATATAGGCTATGCATTTCCTAGTTTTATATATGTATTTTCATATTTTGTTTAACTTAATATTCAGTAATCTTTCTATAAGATTTTAATAAAAGATATAAAGAAAAAAATCAAATGAATGAATTTCTTTATCTCTATTCTTCCCACCCCTTCCATAGATTTCTAATTAGTCATTAGAGTCAAACACGAAATACCTAAAAGTTCAAATAAATAAGTTCTTCCTCCCCTTTTTTATTATTTTAGTCCCCTAACCAAGCCTTACGAAAGAAGGAAATCCCTTGACTTGAATTCAATTTCAATTATAGTACCAATAACTCCTAGATCCAAAAAATGACTTTTAAAGAATAGAAAATAAGATTTCAGAAAGATGAGTTCTTTCGTACAAAATGCATATGATATGCATCAGTGAAAATTGAATATCAGATGGAATCTAAGTAAATAGCTTTCCTCAATAGAACGAAAATAAACATCTAATAAAAAAAAAAGGGCCCTTCGCTTTTTAATGAAAATCCTTGTAATTATGATTTCAATTCCTATTTTACTTGGATTACAGATGGATTCCGACGCCTTCGCGTGTCATTTGAACTCTCGAGTTTGTCAAAAAAAAAGAAAAATGTATTTATTTATTTAATAATTTCGAGAAGAATAAACAAAAAAAGAAATTAAGCATTCTATTCAATATTAGACCTTTAAATATAAATAGATGCTTATAAGAATATTATTCTATTTTTTTTTTTTTTTTTTTGATTCTAAATCAAACGTAGATTTCGAATAGAATATGAGCTGGGACGGAAGGATTCGAACCTCCGAATACCGGGACCAAAACCCGTTGCCTTACCACTTGGCCACGCCCCATTTTAATTTCTATTCGACACTAATAAAGAATAATGCTGGTATTGGTTGATCGTCAATTGGAATCCAAATATCGAATTTAGAGAATATATTCTTGCTACGATTTTTATACGTATATATTATAGAATCAAATTCAATTTATTGATCATTACATATAATTCAATTAAGATATTGTATGAAAGTTGAATTTCTTCTATTCTATTTGAGAATGGGAGGGTTTTTGATTGGGTGAATTCAAAGACAAAGAAGAATTTTTTCTACTTTACTTTCTTCCTTTTGACTTCATATCAATAACTCAATCAAAATGCAATTATCTCTAAGAAAAAAATGTCTGTTATGCTTAATATCTTTAGTTTGATCTGTATTAATTTGGCTCTTTATTCGAGTAATTTTATCTTCGCCAAATTGCCGGAGGCCTATGCTTTTTTGAATCCGATTGTAGATGTTATGCCAGTCATACCTCTGTTTTTTTTTCTCTTAGCCTTTGTTTGGCAAGCTGCTGTAAGTTTTCGCTGAGATCTTTAATATTATCCTAGAAAATTCAGGATTTTTTTTTTCGAAAATTCTATCAATTGGATCAGATAAGTCTCATAATAATGAACCCTCAATTCAAAGAAACTATTGACCTGACGCGAGAAATCTAAATCACCCCATTTCCCCAGTCCGACCCCATTTTATTTGCCGGCGAAAGACACTAATCCTATTAATATTAATATCAGAATCTTCGAGAATATAATATATAATTTTGGGTATGAAATATACTTTCTAGTAATGAAAGACTCTTCTGACAAAAGAATTTTCAGAAATTCCAATTTTTTTTTTCTATTTCTAGAAAGCACTTCATTTCTTGATGTCAAAATAGGATTAGGATATGTGGCATAAAAAAAGATGATCTATTCCCCCTTTTCCCAAAAAAATGATATGATCTTGGAGATTGTGTAATGCTTACTCTCAAACTTTTCGTTTATACAGTAGTGATATTCTTTGTTTCTCTCTTCATATTTGGATTCCTATCTAATGATCCAGGGCGTAATCCTGGACGTGAAGAATAAAATGAAAAATGAGTTGAAAATTTTGAAAGATCAATGAAATTCAAATATAAAGTCATCGAGGGAGGCGGAAAGAGAGGGATTCGAACCCTCGGTACAAATAACTTGTACAACGGATTAGCAATCCGCCGCTTTCGTCCACTCAGCCATCTCTCCCAATTGAAACCAAATTACAATTACTATGTTACATTACACATAAAGTAAGGATTTAAAAAGGCTTTCTTTCTATCTTTTTATTATATAGATTAGATGTATATAACTTTTATCAGTAATTCCAGTTAGATAAAGTAAGAGCTAAAAGGATCCAATTTTTTTCATTTTGATCGAAGGGGTCCTTTCTTTTACTCCCACGCCCGGCTGGCTAGGAAAATACCTAGCCGGGCCCTTTTCCACGCCCGTTTTTGTTACTTTTCTTACAACGAATGATAGATAAAACCCTTTATCAGCTTTGAAAAAGGAAAGGCTTATTTTTTTTTAGTTATTTAATCTTAATCCCGCGAACACAAAAAATGAAGTTAACACTCTAATTTTCATGAGTCGTTTAGGATCCTATTTGTTTTGATTACGCCAAATGCCTCTGTTCGACAAAAGATCCATTTGTATACAATAATTATATTGTAGCGGGTATAGTTTAGTGGTAAAAGTGTGATTCGTTCTATTAACCCCCTTAATAGTTAAGGGGTCCCTCGGTTTAATTTATATTCCGATTAAAAACTTTTTTCTTAAAAGGATTAAACCCTTTACCTCTCAATGACGGATTCGAGGAAAAATCGAAATTATCGTGATTTATATCCAAAGAACAATTCGAAATTGAAAAATTGGATTCTAAAATTGCGAAACATAATTTGTGAATTGGATTAATACTTCCAATTAAATAATTATGAATTAAAGATCCATGGCTGAAGATAGAAAAGTTGATTTCTAACCGTAACTAAATCTTCAATTTTAAGTTTATAGAAAAGAAATTGAAGCAAAATAGCTATTAAATGATGACTTTGATTTACTAGAGACATCGACATATTGTTTTAGCTCGGTGGGAACAAAGTACTTTTCCTAAGGATTTTTTGAAATAGAAATAAAGAACGAAAGAACTAGAAAGATTGTTACAATTATCTTATTCTAGCGGGATCATCTAGAAAGCAAGTCTTTTTGAATTCAATGTATTCAGACAAAAAGCTAACATAG